AATAGAAAATAGAAATCGGATACATTTTTAGTTATATATCAAAAAAAGATATATACTAAGTTTCCAATAGACCAAATAAACTCGATGAAATCTCAAAAAACACCACAGTATAATAAATACATCTTATTTTTTTAATCGTTTTATTCGCGAGGAGCCATATGAGGTTAAAATCTCATGTATGGTTTTGTAGTAGAGATGGGATTGAGAAAAAGCCATCAACTATAACCCCAAAAGAACCAGATTCCGTAAACAACATAGAGGAAGAATGAAAGGAATATCCTATCGAGGTAATCATATTTGCTTCGGTAGATATGCTCTTCAGACACTTGAACCTGCTTGGATTACATCTAGACAAATCGAGGCAGGGCGCCGGGCAATGTCACGAAACGCCCGCCGTGGTGGAAAAATATGGGTACGCATATTTCCAGACAAACCAGTTACAGTAAGACCTACAGAAACACGTATGGGTTCGGGAAAAGGATCTCCCGAATATTGGGTATCTGTTGTTAAACCGGGTAGAATACTTTATGAAATGAGTGGAGTCGCAGAAAATATAGCCAGAAAAGCTATTTCAATAGCAGCATCCAAAATGCCTATACGAACTCAATTCATTATTTCTGGATAAGAATTCGAACCAAAGCAAAAAAGTCTTTGGAATGAAAAAACAATTGCAATTGTAGGTTTGGTTTCTTTTTTTTTAGACAAACAATATTTCTAATATTTCTTTTTGACTTCGACCTTTGCACTGAAAGAACAAAAAAAAATGATATGATTCAACCCCAAACCCATTTGAATGTAGCCGATAATAGCGGGGCCCGCGAATTAATGTGTATTCGAATCATAGGAGCTGGAACTGGTAATCGACGCTATGCTTATATTGGTGACATTATTGTTGCTGTAATCAAAGAAGCAGTACCAAACACACCTTTAGAAAAATCAGAAGTGATCAGAGCTGTAATTGTACGTACTTGTAAAGAATTCAAACGTAACAACGGTATGATAATACAATATGATGATAATGCTGCGGTTGTCATTGATCAAGAAGGAAATCCAAAAGGAACTAGAATCTTTGGTGCGATCGCACGAGAATTGAGACAGTTAAATTTCACTAAAATAGTTTCATTAGCACCCGACGTAGTATAAAACAAGATCTGGATATATTTATCTATTTGCTATTTGAATTGAATGAAATAGATTAATTAATAGATTATGTCTCACGCATATACCCTTTTAATTAGTTTAATTAGAAACTAATTACTCAAAAAAAAAAAAATAAGAAGTCATAAAAAAAGAAAAAAATGAAAATAAGAAAAAGCATGTAAATTATATGAAAAGTCAAGGGCAACAATCATTTTAGTTTATCATGGGAAAGGATACGATTGCTGACACAATAACCCCTATACGAAATACTGACATGAATAGAAAGGGAACGGTTCGAATACTATATACTAACATCACCGAAAACATTGTTAAAATACTTTTACGGAACGGTTTTATTGAAAGCGTGAGAAAGTATCGAGCGATTGACAAGGATTTTTTAGTTTTAACTCTACGACATAGAAGAAATAGAAAAGGATCATATAAAACAATTTTTAATTTAAAACAGATCAGTGGGCCGGGTCTACGAATCTATTCCAATTATCAACGAATTCCGATAATTTTAGGAGGGATGGGGGTTGTAATTCTTTCTACTTCTCGAGGTATAATGACAGATCGAGAGGCTCGATTAGAAAGAATTGGCGGAGAAATTTTGTGTTATATATGGTAATCTTTCTGATATAAGAATTCTATGAGAAACTTACATACATATAGATTAGTGAAAAAAGAGAGAAAAAAAGTTTCTAATGTCACTCCTTGTCCATTAGTATACTACTTAAAGTTAAAGTAAATTAAAGTAAAAATGAAAGTAAAAACAAAAAACATAAGTAAGTAATTTTTTGAGTTAACCAGAGGGCATATAATTTATAGACCCCAGAACAAAGATTAGAATGATTAGACTGTTTTTTCAACTTCAATATTCCTTTTTAGGGAATACAATTAAAAGTTCGAAATTTCAGAAAAACATATTTTCTTACAATAAAATAGATTCAGAATTAAGTTAAGGACTGAAAAAAATGAAAATAAGGGCCTCTGTTCGTAAAATTTGCGAAAAATGTCGACTGATCTGTAGGCGAGGACGAATTATAGTAATTTGTTCCAATCCAAGACATAAACAGAAACAAGGATAATATTTCCAAAAACAAAAAAGAGAGTTTTCTAAAGGACCAGATTTCAATTAAAATTAGAAAATTCCATTCCCTATTCAATATATTATATTGAATATAAAATATAAACAATTGAAATAAAAAAAATTATATAATTTCTATATTTTTATAGAAATTCATTTCGAATTATTAATTCTATAATTTAAATTATAGAATATAAAATTTATAGAATATATAGAATATATATAGAATATTTTTTAATATATATATATATATATTAAATTTATATATATATA